ACTTACTGATAGGATGCCCTAATGCGTTACAAAACCGCGCCTTAGTCAATGATCCAATCAGATGAATAATTGGAACGGTCGTATCGACCTTCTTCATAGAATTATCTATTAGAAATGAATTTTCTAGCATTTGACTCCGTACCAACAAAGAATTTAGTCGCACACCGGAAAGATAGCCCAGAAAGTTAATAGCGTACTTGCCTAAGTATAAGTGGTTTAGCTGAACCCTTCCTGGTTGAGAAGACGCGTGAAAATGCCATTGCCATAAACCGACAAGGTAATATTTCCATTTATTCATCAGAAGAGGCGTATCCTTTGAAGCCAAAATGGATTTTCCTTGATATCTAACATAATGCATGAAAGGATCCTTGACCAACCCTAAGATGTCCTGAAAATCTTTAGCAAAGACTTCGACAAGATGTTCGACTTTTCCATAGAAATACGTTCGCTCAACGAGGACTTGAAAGGATGTTGATTGTAAATGAGACGATTGGTTACAGAGAAAAAAGAGGATGGATTCATATTCATATACATGAGAATTATATAGAAACAATAACAATCTTGGATTACTTTTTAAAAAAACAGAAATAGAGTTCTTTGGAGTAATAAGACTGTTCGAATTAAAATACTCGTGGAGAAAGAACCGTAATAAATGTAAAGAAGAGGCATCCTTTACCCATTCGCGAAGGGTTTGAACCAAGATTTCGGGACAAATGGGGTAGGGTATTCGTACATCTAACACATAATTTAAATGGGACAATTTATCCTCGAAAAAAGGAAATATTGAATGAATTGATTGGAAATTAGGCGATTTTTCAATTTCTTTCCCTTCTAAAAAAGCCAACAACCGTAGGGAAAATGGAATTTCCACCACAGCAGCAAATACCTCTGATATAATTTGAGAATATAACTTATTGTTGTGCCCAAAAATCGGATTTTGATTCGAATCATTAGCAGCAATACTCAAATTAATCCGTTGATACATTCTAGTAATTAACCGTTTCACACTTAGTGAACTAGATTTATTGTCATAAAACCCACCTTCCAATGACATCATCGAGCTATTTAAACCATGATCATGAGCAAGTACATAAATATACTCCCGAAAAAGAAGTGGGTATAGGAAGTCGTGTTGTTGAGATCTATCTAGTTCTAAATATACTTGAAATTCCTCCATTTGAAATTCGATTAAAAACAAAGGTAAGGGATTTAGTGAGCGATCAAACGATACATAGTGCGATACGGTGAAAACAAAGTATTGTAGTAAAAAAGTGGATACCTTGAAAATGGGTAGACTCATCACCGGATTCTCTATCCTCTCATTTTGAGTTAATTTAATTGGTTTATGTTTGTTATAGTTATAGTATAACTAAGTGGTTAGAAACCCTTTATTTTTTCACTCCAATCGCTCTTTTGATTTTGGAAAAAAAACAACTATATTTATCAATATACTGCTTCTTCTACACATTCAGTTACAACCCATAATAGGGACCCGCTAATACTTAGGACTCATTAAATAAATCGATAATCCCCTCATGGGAAAACCTTTCCCCGCGTTAGGAACTAATATCTTTTTAACGTTTAATTAGATCGGATAATCATTCAAATTAAGAACCGAAGCTCGTTACTTTTTGTTTCCCTATAATTGGAACCCTAGGGCTCTATCCATTTATTAACTCGACCCAACTCTTAATAATTATATTTATTTTGTTCCGCGCCAAGAATTCAAACTTGGTTTTATAGCGATTGAACAAGAATAAAATATTCTCAAAATTATCCATTGATACGACATGCTGTTTTTTCCATTCATTCCTTTCAGGATCAGTCGCAGTCTTACAAACTCTCCCGAAGATTTGGACGAATTCTTTGCTTCATAGAAATGTGTAAAAGATGCTAGCCGTACTTAAAAGCCGAGTACTCTACCGTTGAGTTAGCAACCCAAATAATTCGAATGGGTAGATAGAATCGGAATAAAAAAAAATAAAAAAAAAAAAAGGAATTTCAAAACGGAATCAAAAAATGAAATTAGCAAGAACTCGAATCAAAAAAATTTCTAATCGATTTTGAACATAAAAAAAAGACAACCAAAACCTATGGAACGGAGATAAATGGGCCCATTTCTCCATGAGAAAATTATATTTGTTCACTACAATATTGTCAATATGACATTGAATATTGAATAGCAAGATTGAGAAAATACTAAAAACATACAATAACAAAAACAAAAAGAGTTAATTGGTTATTTATTAAATTGAATTCAAATCCAAATAACAAATCAAATTATATATTAATAAATAGATATAATAAATATGGAAATTAATAAATAATATCTAAAGAATTAGATAAATAAAAAACTTTAAGAATACTTTTTTAGAGTTTTAGAGAAAGACTTCAAAAAAAAACCGAAAAGAAATAGGTCTGAATAGAACAAAAGGGGGGATAGTAAAGAAAAAATTATACAAAACTAGATAAAGCGCATCCACACCCTCTTTTTTGTTCTATTCCTTAATAGAATTTCGTTTGATTAAGACTAACTTCTGTAAAAACCCCCGCTTTCTGTGAAATATCATGAACGGTTCCTGTAGGTTGAGCGCCCTTGGCAAGGAAATATAGAATAGCAGGAACATTTAAATGGGTTTGATTATTTATCGGATCATAAAAACCCACTTTCCGAAGATCTCTTCCTTCTCTTCGGGATCGACCATCAATTGCAACGATTCGATAAACGGCTCATTGGGATAGATATAGATGAACAGTACCCCCCCTAGAAACGTATAAGAAGTTTTCTCCTCGTACGGCTCGAGAAAACAAAATGGTTCGAAGTGATAGTTATGTCTATGTATAGAATTAGAATGTCAAATAGATCTATAAAATAATCAAATCAATTAGAGATTTAAGTTATTCTTTTTTTGTTTCTTTGTCATTTTCAAAAGAAACAAAAAAAGAATTCGTACTCTCATAACTCAAGTTAGATAAGTTTCAACGCCCAGCCGAAAATCCTTAGGCATTTCCTTTTTTGAGCGGTCTCAAGCCCCTTTTTTGTTTGTCTCGTTTCGAATCGAATCTATTTTTGGATTGGATTGAATTGTTGAGACAATTGAAAAATGGTATTTCCTTGTTCCAGGATCCTTTATCTTTGCTTTGAATCATTAGGTTTAGACATTACTTCGGTGATCTTTAACGTTTTTTATTTTAAAAAATGGCAGCAACACACCCCCTTTTGATTTCTTTCTATCAAAGAATCATACGAACAATTGATTCCTACAGGATACACTTTTGGTAGAAAAAGTTTTCCCAATTCCAACAAATTTTCCCCTTGCTTTTGGATTTCAAAATTGCTCGAATCAGATCCTTTCGATTTCTATATCGAAAATTTACTTACGAAGTTTTTTCCAACTTATTGATTGGTATTAACCCTAGATCCGTGCCCCTGAGAAAGGAATAAATACTTTATACTCGAGCTCCATCCTGTACTAGTTCCATTACCCCCCCAAAAAAACTTGAGGATTCTAATAGAACAGAAGAAAAAATGTCGAGCCAAGAGCCCATTCATATAAAATCGAAAATGGTGGATGTAAAAAACAAATCCACAGCGGATCATGTCCTTCAAGTCGCACGTTGCTTTCTACCACATCGTTTCAAACGAAGTTTTACCATAACATTTCTCTAGTTTGGAACCGGTATGTAATTGATTCCAGTATGGAATCATGAATAGTCATTGCTTCGGTCGATACACAGACTTTTTTCCTTGTATATGAAGGGAATATTTAGGTTGTTAGTCGTTCATCCGGAATCCTGAAATGAAAAAGAAAATCAGAATTACAAAAATGGGCGATTTCCGTATCTATCAGATTAGACTGAACAATTTTCGTTGGAAGTAATTATGTATATTGTATGTTAAATATTTAATTTAACAGGAAGATAAGGGCTCACAAATCTTAAAAAGCAAAAGGACGTTATCTCTGAAATAGAAGGATAGCAATCCATGCATATAAGCCTTTCCTCAAATTATGTGTCGTTTCTTTGGCTTGGGCTTCAGATTCAATAATCTTTCCCCAAATTCAAAATAAAATAAATAAAATAGAAAATAAAGTAAATAGTATAAAATTCAAGTAAATAGACTATATGAATAACCCCCGTCTCAATTGTTATTCCAGAGATTTACAATTATTCATTAAAAAAAGACCAAGACCGCAAAATTTGGGTTAGAATCAAAGAGCCTCCATTCCATATAGAGCGGGATTATTGGTTAATGAAATTTGGACCGACACCGATATTCAAATCGGTATCTTTCATTGCTCACTAACTCTTACCTACTCCCACCCCGAATTCTTTCTGTGGGAATCCTAAATAAATAAAAAAAAAAAAGATCCCATTTTACGGAATGCTAGACTATTTTGTATAGATACAAAGACAAAAGGGCCCAGATTAAGTCATTGTTTCCTTTCTAATTTGTTGTTTTTTATTTTAATCTAACCTAGTCTTACTTAAGAGACTTAATCCCGAATTCAATCAGTACCAGGAATACCCTCTTGTTTAGAATTCCGAAATGAAAAGAGAATAATTGGGATTCTAAAAAGATAGGAATGGGGAGGCTTTCCCATTTCGATTTAGAATGGATCTTTGAAAATTCAATTCGAGGGGGGGGCGTCAGACTTTTCTACGAAACTCGCTTAAATATGAAAGTGAATGAAAGAGGAAGAGGGGGGCATACGCAAAAACGCCCATCCAACGTTTTTTAATTCAAACTCTTGTGATCGATGTTCCCCGCTTGCGGGGACCACAAATGCATTCAGTTCCATTTTCGTATTATTTGAATTCGATTCAATTTGTGAAAAAAGATCTGGTTGAGAAAATAATTTTTTTAATTCGAAAAAAAAAAAAAAAGAAAAAGACGTACACGTATATTTTATCAATATATACTTAAGAGGGTTGCTCAAACGGGAATTGAAAATTTTTATTCTGCCCGGTCTGGGACGGAAGGATTCGAACCTCCGAATACCGGGACCAAAACCCGTTGCCTTACCACTTGGCGACGCCCCATTTCAATTTCGATTTGGTACTAATAAAGAGTACCAGTGGTATTGGCTGTTCGTCAATTCCAGTCCAAAGCCCCAAAATTCGATTCTGATTTTAGTGTTAGGATTTTGACACATATAGGTGTAAAATACAACTTAATTTATTGATCATTACATAGAATTCAATTAAGATATTGTATGAAAGTATGATTTCTTCAATTCTCACACGAGAATAGAAGGATTTTTGTTTTGATTGGGTCGGTTCCAAGAAGTTTTTTTTGTCTACCTTACTTTCTTTTCTTCATTTTTATCTTATATCAATAAGATATTAATAACTCAATCAAAATAAAATTATCTCCAAGAACAAAATGTTTGTTATGCTTAATATCTTTAGTTTAATGTATATCTGTCTTAATTCTGCCCTTTATTCGAGTAGTTTTTTATTCGCTAAATTACCCGAGGCCTACGCTTTTTTGAATCCAATTGTAGATATTATGCCAGTAATACCTGTTCTATTTTTTCTCTTAGCCTTTGTTTGGCAAGCTGCTGTAAGTTTTCGATAAGATCTTTAATATTGTGCTAGAAAAATTCATGATTTATTCTAGTTCGAAAAAAAAAAAATTCTAACAATTAATAAATAAGAGCAGATGAGTCTTACAATATGAACGAACCCCCGCCTCAATTCAAACATTCAAACAATGAAATTCTTGGGGAACCGCGATCCATTTTGATCCCCCATTTGCTATTTGCAATTTTGACCCTTTTTCACTGAAACCATCTTATATTAGAGCCAACCAAAATGTAGAATTCTAATTGTGTGAATTTAATTTATGAAAACGATTTTCTATTTAGAGAATCAAATTCTAAAAAGAACTTCATTTCTTGATGTCAAAATTGGATATGTAGTATAAAAATAGAGAATCTATTCTCTTTTTCCTTTTCCCCAAAAACCTGATTTGGAGATTGTGTAATGCTTACTCTCAAACTCTTTGTTTACACCGTAGTGATATTCTTTGTTTCGCTCTTCATCTTCGGATTCCTGTCTAATGATCCAGGGCGTAATCCCGGACGCGAAGAATAAAAAAGGAAGGAGTTGCTTACTTTATTCGTATAAACGTTCTTAGGATTTTTTGATTCCCAGTTACTATTAAAAATAAAGTAAAAGTGTTCGCTAAAGTTAAATTTGAAAAATACCAAGCCATCGCCCGAAACGGAAAGAGAGGGATTCGAACCCTCGGTACGAAGAACTCGTACACCGGATTAGCAATCCGACGCTTTAATCCACTCAGCCATCTCTCCTAATTGAAAATAAAAAAAAAAAAAAATGACTATGTTACATTACACAAAAAATAATGCTTGAAAAAGCCCGTCTTTACTTGATTTTCTATCTTTACTTTCTATATTCTCTTCTATATTCTCTAGAAGAGAATATAGAAAGTAAATTGATTATATAGCTCATAGAAAATATAGCTTATAGAATTTCTTTTTTTTTATTGTCTTTTGTATTCTATTATATAAATAGATATAACTTTTATCAGCAATTCCATTTCTATCATTTTTCGAAAATTAAAATAAAGAAAGTATTCGAAAGAGATAAAATAGAAAAAAATAAAGAAAAGAATATCTCTTTAATTTCGTTCAACGGGGCCTTTTTTATTTCCACTTCCACGGCCTGGCCTGGTCAGTACCCAGCCGGGCCTTTTTTTGTTCTAATGACCCATACCGCTGAACCGTAGAAAGGGTGCGAACCATACCATAAAAAAACGATTTATTTGAATTTGATTTGAAAACCACAAAATGAAATCCTTGTTATTGTATTCAAAGGAACAATAAAAAGAAGGACTATTTCCATTCTTTTGATTGAATCAAGAATCCAAATTTGTATTTGGTGTGTGGATAAAAGTTATTTTGTCGAGCCATATCTGTCAAAATTCGTCCAACAAAAGAAATTGTTTTGAATTATTAAATTTAGTTATTTAAACGAAATAACTCCTCCTTTACGAGGACTCCTGACAAAGACGTCAACGTTCTAATTTCCAATTTTCATTTCATGATTATTTTAAATTTATGTCCTATCTTGATTACATCTGATTCTCTTGTTCGACAAAGGGCCCTTTTTATACAATAATCGCATTGTAGCGGGTATAGTTTAGTGGTAAAAGTGTGATTCGTTCAATTAATCCCCTTAATAGTTAAGGGGTCCTTCAGTTTAATTGATATTTCAATCAAAAACTTTATTTCTTAAAAGGATTCAATTTTAATCCTTTCACTCTCAAATTTAAATAAAAGATTCGGAGAAAAATATCCGTTCTCGTGATTTGTATCCAAGAGTCAATTCGAAATTGACAATTTGGATTATGAAATTGCGAAACATAATTTTGTTTTTTGTTTTTGAATTGGATCAATACTTCCAATTTTTTAAGTATAAGTAAAGGATCCATGGATAAAGATAGAAAAGTCTAGTTCGAATCGTAACTAAATC